AGGCGGTTCCTTTCCTTAGAACCGTACTTGAGAGTTTCCTACCTCATACGGCTCGGCAGTCAATTCTTTTGGTGTCCCATTTTTTTACCCTACCATATATCCAAGTGAATAAGATGAATAAGATTTCTCATAGATCTATCGATTTGTCTCGGGTTAACCAAAAGGGGTTAATTCCATAAGTTTCAAACTTGAATTTTGATTAAATTAATAAGAAGTTTTATCTTTTCTCCCACCTTTCAGAAAAATAAAGCATAGGCGTTTTGGGACTATCGTCCGTTAGATTTTTCTGAAAGGTAACTATCTCGTTTTCATATCATATAGAAATTTATATAGAATCCTTGAAAAAGACTTCTTCCTCATAAAAAAGACTTACTGTCTTTGGGATCTGATGCTACACCGCTGCTCAATAACTTAGGGGGTCGGCTCTATTACATAAGTTGATTCCTAATTTTTATCTCATATCATGACATAAATAAGCAGTTCTTGTTTATTGTATCGGCCCAAAACCTCGCTAATTGATCTTTACGGCGCTTCCTCTATCAATTAGATCTTTATCCATAGAATAAAGTATCTAGGCATATATTTCTTCATATTTCGACTTCTATGAAGTTTCTTTTTTTGTTACAGCTGATAAAAATCGTTTTTTGGACGATGCAATATGTAGAAAGCCTATTTTTTTTTTTTCTAGTATTTTCTTTACTAGCGTATCTAGTATTTTCTTTACTAGCGTATTTAAGCGTATTTATTTACTAGCGTATTTGCTCTTTCTTTCCTTTTATTATTTCTATAGTGGAGATAGTCGCACGTAATGACAGATCACAGCCATATTATTAAAAGCTTGGGGTAAGAACGGGTTTCGTTCTAGTGCTCGAAAATAATATTCTAAAGCTTTTGTATGTTCTCCGTTACTTGTGTGGATAAGGCCTATGTTATAGAGTATATAACTTCGATCATAGGGATCAATTTCTAGTCGCATAGCTTCATAATAATTCTGTAAGGCCTCCGCATAATTTCCTTCGGATTGAGCCGACATCCGTTACGGTCGTCATTCGATTCAAAGAATTCTCCGTTCCAAAACCGTACATGAGATTTTCACCTCATACGGCTCCTCCTTTATGTGCATAATGAGAATAATCTGTGGAATTAAAAAAAGGTCGAAAGATTGTCATTATGAACTGAGCAGGGCTAATGTTTTTACAAGAAATCTCTAGCCAACCCTCTTGCAAAAGATCTTTTCTTACCATCAAGCGTGTTCGTACTAGATAAAAAAGTAAACTTCAACAATTTCTTTGTTCTCAACGCTCCTTAATTTCCAGGAATTAGTCACTTCAACAATCTTCGATGGTTATATGGGTATCCAAAGTACGAACAAGATGGATGTTTGTTGTCCCAACCATTTCTCTTAGTTCCGATCCCGATAAAGAAAGGGAATCATTAATAACAAAGTTTTCGTGTTGTTGATTCCTAGGTGTAGTGCTTCTTCCTCTATGCCGCCTATTGGTACTAGTGTAGTAGGGTTGACCTACAATACAGACCCATACCATAGGTGTAACCTTTCGCTCAATACTCGAATCAACAATTGAAGCATCTGAGGTTGCATTAATCGGGGATACACGACAGAAGGAATTGCTTTATTTATAAACTTCACCTTCAACAAGCGTAGATTTCTTTTTTGTTTTCAATGGTCTTTTTTTCTATTCTGAATAATATGTATTTTTCCTAAGACTGAGAGCGGTAAAGTAAATAAAAAAGTAAATAAAGTAAAATATATATATTAATATATAATAATAATCAAATCGCACCATCTCTGTAATAAGTAAATGCCTCTTTTTCTCCTGAAGTTGTCGGAATTATTCGTAATAAGATATTGGCTACAATTGAAAAGGTCTTATCAATAAAATTTCCATTTATCTGCGATCTAGGCATAGGTAGCAATCCATTCTATAACTCTTTTCATTACCCCTGGTGAGAAAATAAAATGATCTCACAAACAAAGGAAGTGTACAGTACGAAATAACATAAAAGCAGACCCATTCCATAAAAAAAAAATTATTCGAGCCGGGAGGCTAAAGAAAAAGTGATAAAAAAAGTGATGAAAAGTTTTCTATTTTTATAGCTGGTTTTCTAGTTAGAATTGATATTGTTCGTACCTATCGAACAATCTAATATGAATAACTCGCTATTCGCTCGGGTTATCGGCCATAATAATTATGTAGGAGAGATGGCCGAGTGGTTCAAGGCGTAGCATTGGAACTGCTATGTAGACTTTTGTTTACCGAGGGTTCGAATCCCTCTCTTTCCGCACCTTCACCTAATTCGCCAATGTAACTGACTACACTGACTACAATGTATCAAATCAAATAAGAACAGATACTATTAGACCCTTCTTTAGATAGATTTTAGATAGATTCTCTATTCTAGATAGATATCTCTATTCCCAATTCCTTTTTATTTTAATATGGAATACTGAAAATAGCGGACAGGGTATGAAAATCTCCCT